ATTTCGAAATGAAAGAAAAGACGTGTTTTGTAAAACATTTCTTTTTTCATTTAAGTAGTGGATCTCATCAAAGGAAAATGACCCAATTAGTAAATGATTGCTTTTGCCAAAAATACCTATGTTTTTTCGAAATGTAATGACTAAAAGAGCTACTGATAATAACGATCCACATAAAAGAGCTGCATAGCTCAATAACATCATACTTACGTGCATCATTAACCACTGGGATTGTAGAGCAGGCACTAATATTGCGGATTGATGCATTTCAGTTGAAAGACCCGAAGTGGCAAAGCCTTGGGTAAAAATAGCGCTTGGCGCGGTTATTGCGCTTAAATCATTTTTATGGTTCCCTATTTTAGGAACCATATGAATAATGGAGAAACTCCATGAAAGGAACATTAATGATTCATATAAATCACTTAACGGGAAATGCCTCGAATAAATCCAACGAGTAACTAATAATCCTGTTATACAGAAAAAAGTGGCTATCATGCCTTTTTCTGACGGATCACATAGTCCTACGATTTCATGGACTAATAAAGTCACCAAATAAATCGTAATGACAATTGAAATGATCGAAAAAGAGATGTGAGTGAATATATGTTCTAAAGTCGCAAATATCATAAAAAAAAATCATTAAAAAAAAAGAGGGGTCCCTCAATTACGGAATGTAAATTCCGAATTAAATTCATTATAGGATCTAATGTGTCCTTTTTAGAGGATGCCGCCACTCGGACTCGAACCGAGATGCTCTAGCACTGCTTCCTAAGAGCAGCGTGTCTACCGATTTCACCATGGCGGCTTGATCGAAATAATAATAGCCCATATGATGTTCAATCGTCGAGATTGAAAGATTCAATGCAATATATTTTAGGAGAATCGATGAATAAAGACTCGTTCAAATGAATATTTGAACTTCAATAATCCTTAGTATCCCGGTATGGTGTCATTTTTAACAACAGGCTTTCACGTAGTATAAGTTCTTCTGGAACAGTTGGAACTAGATGGTTATGTCCTCAGTTGAGGTCTAGAACTAAGAATTGTCCCTTTTTTTATATCATTTTTTGATGATTCATTTCTCATTTATCTGATTTCATGGATCGGAAATGAAAAAAGATTCATTTTTCACTGAACAAAAGAAAATAAATAGGATTTTTTATGTACCACAATTGGATAACTACATCCAAGGAATTTCTATAAATATTTAGATAGTTTGGTATCAAAACTGTATTAATGGTTGGGATCCTCATTGTATACATAATTCGTGTGAGGATTTACCGAACCAATTAGGTATTGGGCTGCACATAAAACAAAAGAGTTTCAATCTCTATTGGAATTCTACGCTATGTACTTTACTTATAAATAAAGTATATTCTATATAAAATAGATTGATCGATCCTACGGTCCAAACATAGGATCTATTTTGGATTAAGGAAGATTGACTTATTCTTCGTACATAAATATCGACCTAAAGGGGATCCGGGGAGTTTTTATTGATTGGGTCGAAACAAGAGGGAATCTATGTAGTGATTCGGAGAGTTACAAAGCAAAGTCTGAAAATATATATTTCAATCAATTAGTTTCAAGGATCCATTCATTTTTACTACTGTTGTTCATACTTGTTTCAGATCTTCCAAAAATCTTAATGATGTATAACTATTGGAGATACATAATCGAATAAACTTCTTCCTAAAAAAAGATTTTTTTTGGGGGGGGGGAAATAACAACCCCCATCTCGCGAATTATCAAAATCTACTATAATGAAAAGTGAAACCTTGTATTTTGTGTTTAACTATTTCTTTTTTGTTGTTGTTTTTCAAACAACAAAAAAGAAATAGTACCGTTCTTAGAACCCAATAGACAGAATAATTCTTATTCTACATACCACAACAGCCGGTTCAGTTCTATCTCATATAGATGAGTTCAAAACATTAGTTAATGTGAATTATTCATCTTATAAATCATCCAATTCATCGAGTCATGTCGATTCAGATTATTCCAAAGCTTTATTACTTGTTTTTTGTCGCACAAAAAAACTTTTTGAATGCCCGGTAGAAATAGATTTAGCTAAAGATAAAGCTTTTACCGCCGCCCAATATCCCCTTTTCTTCCAAATATTTCTACGAATACGCTTTTTTGAGATAGAAGTACGTTTCTTTGGAACCGCCATTTTAAAATAAAGAAGTTACTTTTATAGTTGGATGTGAAAGACATGTATTGTTCAAAATGGATCGTTCTTGCTATTCATTATCTATATTTATTCCATAGCGGATACTTCCTTCATAACATACAAAAATATAGATACGTGCGCATCACATAGAGTACACTAGGGATAAAAAAAAGAAATAGAAAAAAGAAAAACGATGTGATTTTCAAAGGAATTTTTTTTTGTTCCACATCTCTATTACATACAATGCCCGAAGAAAGAAGAATTCGTACTAATTTGTACCTTCATATCTTCATTCCGATCTATGTCTATGAGGTCCGCTACCATAGAAATCGAACCGGTTGTTGTTGATAAGAATCAAAAAGGGTTCCAATTCATATCTCAATCTCAGTCTATTTATATCTCGTCGTCTTACATTGAATAAATCGAAAAGCTTAAGAATCCTTACCTAATTTAAGAAAATAATAATGTAAAATTTTTCTATTAATTGATCAAGCTCGAGGATAGAGTACTCATAATTTAAATGAAAATGAGATTGGTAGTTAATCTGTTAAACGATACATTACTTGATAAAGGTAATTTTAGTAATCTCTTATTTTAGTTCTATGCGAAGTGACGAGTATCATAGGATTTCCTATAAACATAAGTTTGTTTTATTGGAATAGAAGCCAATCAATCAGTTCTACAATGAATTAATTAATGACTCCGAATAAACTAACTAAAATAACTAGTATTTTATTGGGTCGAGTTATTGGCGGATTCTATGATCCATATCCCAATAGAGTACTTTTACTTTTTTTGGTGTCATTCCTTTTCCTTACTATTTACTATATGGATATCAATCGCCGTAATAGTGGAATGATTGAAAATCTCATATTCTTTCTTTATCTTAATAAATATCTTAGTTAATAACTAAATGGTCAGTTTTAACCAGTGACTTGGTCATTTGAACAATTGTAACTTCTTGATTTAAATTTCTTTTTATTCAATACGATATTTGGGAAAGAATCGGAATAATTAAGAATTCAAAATCCTATTTGAGTTCTTTTCTATCTTGATTTTTATTTATTTATTTGACTTCCGAAAGAGAGAAGAGCTGGTGAATCGGAAACAATTAATAAGAATCAAAAAAGTTTTATTTTCTTATGGAACATACATATCAATATGCATGGATCATACCTTTCGTTCCACTTCCAGTTACTATGTCAATAGGATGGGGACTTCTGCTTGTTCCGACTGCAACAAAAAATCTTCGTCGTATGTGGGCTTTTCCTAGTGTTTCATTGCTAAGTATAGTTATGGTTTTTTCGGCCGATCTGTCTATTCAGCAAATCAATGGCAGTTCTATCTATCAATTTCTATGTTCTTGGACCATCAATAATGATTTTTATTTAGAGTTCGGCCACTTGATCGACCCACTTACTTCTATTATGTCAATACTAATCACTACTGTTGGAATCATGGTTCTTATTTATAGTGACAATTATATGTCTCATGATCAAGGATATTTGAGATTTTTTGCTTATATGAGTTTTTCCAATACTTCTATGTTGGGATTAGTTACTAGTTCCAATTTGATACAAATTCATATTTTTTGGGAACTGGTGGGAATGTGTTCGTATCTATTAATAGGTTTTTGGTTCACACGACCAATTGCAGCCAATGCTTGTCAAAAAGCGTTTGTAACTAATCGTGTAGGGGATTTTGGTTTATTATTAGGAATCTTAGGTTTTTATTGGATAACAGGTAGTTTGGAATTTCGGGATTTGTTCGAAATCTTCAATAACTTGATCCATAATAATGGGGTCAATTCTTTATTTGCTACTCTGTGTGCCTCCCTATTATTCCTTGGTGCAGTTGCTAAATCCGCACAATTTCCCCTTCATGTATGGTTACCTGATGCCATGGAGGGGCCCACTCCTATTTCGGCTCTTATACATGCTGCTACTATGGTAGCAGCGGGAATTTTTCTTGTCGCTCGGCTTCTTCCCCTTTTCACAGCCATACCTTACATAATGAATCTCATTTCTTTGCTAGGTATAATAACGGTACTATTAGGAGCTACTTTAGCTCTTGCTCAAAAAGACATTAAGAGAAGTTTAGCCTATTCTACAATGTCTCAATTGGGTTATATTATGTTAGCTCCAGGGATAGGTTCTTATCGAGCTGCTTTATTCCATTTAATCACTCATGCCTATTCGAAAGCATTATTGTTTTTAGGATCCGGATCGATTATTCATTCAATGGAACCCATTGTTGGATATTCTCCAGATAAAAGTCAGAACATGGTTCTTATGGGTGGTTTAACCAAATATGTGCCAATTACAAAAACTACTTTTTTATTAGGTACACTTTCTCTTTGTGGTATTCCACCTCTTGCTTGTTTTTGGTCCAAAGATGAAATTCTTAATGATAGTTGGTTGTATTCACCGATTTTCGCGATAATAGCCTGTTCCACAGCAGGATTAACTGCATTTTATATGTTTCGGATGTATTTACTTACTTTTGAGGGGCATTTACACGTTCGGTTTCAAAATTACAGTGGCACTAAAAATAGCTCGTTCTCTTCAATATCTATATGGGGAAAAGAAGGACCGAAACCAGTTAACAAAAATGTACTTTTCTCAGTAATGAATAATAATAAAAAGGTTTCCCTTTTTTCGAAGAAGATATATCAAATTGATGGGAATATACGAAATCTGATGCGATCCTTTAGTACTCATTTTGACAATAAAGACACTTCCATGTATCCCTGTGAATCGGACAATACTATGCTATTTCCTCTACTTGTATTGGTCCTATTTACTTTGTTTGTTGGGTCCATAGGAATTCC